TTTAAGGAATCTCTAGATCTAGAAATTTATTTCGTACAACTGAACCTTTTCAAACTGTTTCTTTTTCAGAACCAAAAAGATTTGTGCCAAAATCACAGATGCCAAGAAGAACAAAAGGCCTTGCACTCGTAATGGATCTTGAAGCACTATTTCTGCGTCTCCCTGCCCAAACCCTCCTACATTTGGATTACTTGTTAATGGTTGATCAAGCTTGATGGATTCACCTTCTGAAACAAGAAGTTCTGGTCCTGGAGGTATAATATCAACCACTTGACGTCCATCTAATGCATCAATTATGGTTATTTCATACCCCCCCTTTTCTTTACGTACTATTCTGCTTACTATACCGGCTGATGTAGCATTATAAACTGTATTGTTACTCTTGCTACCATCAGGATAAATCTGACCCCTTCCTCTGTTCCCACCTACATATATAGGATATTTTAAGAAGTGAACGTCTTTTTTCGTAGCAGGGTCGGGAGAAAGAATGGGAAAGACGATTTCACTATATTTCTGACCGGGAACAGGACCTATCACAAGAATATTTTTTTTATTAGGACGATAAGACTGAAAAGAAAGATTGCCCATCTTTTCTTTCATTTCGGGAGAAATACGATCGGGGGGGACTAATTCGAATCCCTCGGGTAAAATAAGAACAGCTCCCACATTTAAAGCTCCCTTTTTACCATTAGCAAGAACTTGTTTCAGTTGCATATCATAAGGAATTCGAACAACTGCTTCAAATACAGTATCAGGAAGTACAGCTTGCGGAACTTCAATATCCACGGGCTTATTAGCTAAATGGCAATTGGCACATACAATTCGACCAGTCGCTTCTCGTGGATTTTCATAACCCTGCTGCGCAAAAATGGGATATGCATTTGAAATAGATGCTCGAGTTATTACATATATCATGATCGATAAAGAAATGGATCGAGTCATCTGTTCTTTTACCCAAGAAAAAGTATTTCTATTTTGCATAGTCCAATCATAGATCCCGGAATTTCTACAATAAATTCGATAGGTAGCTAGTAGAATTCCCTATCCACAAGTTTGCCATTGTATTGATTGTACTGAAAGAATTGTACTGGTGGAATATGGTATGAATACCTTGAACTGAAACGGTAGAAGTATAAAAAAGAAGTAAGATTTAAAACGATTTCTTTATACACGAAGCAAAAGTATGATTTGATTGATATCAAGAGATCTAATGAATTCTTCATTCATTCATTGAATGATAAATTACTACAAGGGAAGGAGATACACGATTTAAAAAATGGAAGATCCAATATTTCCCAATTGTATTGGGAAAGTGAAAACAAGACCAGATATAATTTTATCGTTCTGAGCCAATCCAAAATCGTTGTATATCGAACCAATCATTAGTTCCCAACCATGGGTCGAGTGGAATCCGATCCATAAATCAGTAACTAAAAGAATAGAAAAAGCTTTTATTGTGTCACTTAAGTTATAGAGAACCAATTAGGAAAATTGTAACCAATTCCATCTTCATTTATTCCTTTCGATGAAGACTCGAAAATCCATTTTAAGTAACGAATATTATTTTTATTTTAAGACGAACCCTACCAGATCCTTTAATTCTTTTATTTCTATTTCGAATTCGAAAGATTTAACTTTTGAATCGCAGCACGGGGATAGGGTATCAATTCAAAATCAGGGAACTAAAAGGAAGAATTCTGTTTTTACGAAAACAAAAGGTAAGATATTTGATGAATCTATACGTAACTTAGATTAGACTTCTTAATGAAAATGAAACTTATTAGACCTTTAATTAGTATAAAAGAGTTAAGCTGGGGGCCATGTATATGCGTATATTTTGGTGTACTTTTGGTGTACAAATAGTTTATAGTTTATATTAATACTTAAATTCTTAATACTTATTCTTAATATATATTATATATAAATATATAATATAAATATAGAAATTATTATTATATTAGAATTATATTCTAATTAATAATTATTATTTATTATATTATTATAATTATATTTTTTTTTATTCTTTATGCGTCCTCCTGGTTTTTTTATTTGTATTTGAGATGTATAATGTATGTGAACCGCTGCCTCAACGGAACGGTAAAATAGAATATAGCATCCTTTGTCGGAATGAACATTTTTAAGAAGCTGCAGTTGTCTTAAAAAGATAATTAGTAAGTTCTTCTCTCATGCTGAGATTTATTCTTCAGTTCATTTCATTCAATTGGTACGCGCAAGAAATAGGCCAATTCGGCAGCTTTTTGTTCAATTTCTCGTGGATTAAAATTTTCATCAGTACGAGTCAAGGGAATGGCTCCTTGACCCCGGATTTCCATATAAAGGACACGACGAGTAAAAAGACCCTCTCCCACCTCTATTCTGATTGATTGGATATCTTTCAGAAAGAAACGAAGGAAGATGCGACGATTTTTTCCAGGGAATCCCCAACGAAAAAAGCACATTATCCCTTCTTTTCTATCGAATCGGTCATAACCACTACCTAAATTCCATGAAATTGTGCACCACAAATAAGAACTAATGAATAGACCTGCGATCCCATAGAAAGACATCACGATCCCTTGTGGGAAAAAAACAATTTCCTGAGAAGGAAATACGGATATCAGATTCCTACCAAGATAACTGGAAGTTCCAACCACTAAGAATCCTAGTGAACCTAAAAAAAGGATACAGGCCCAGCAAAAATTACTTGTTTTTCGAGACCCCGTTATAAGTTCTATCCATATATGTTCTGATCGCCAATTCATACTATACTAGATCCAGTTGCATTCGATTAGAATTGAGAAAATAACCCAAATAGATTTGACTTTTCTTGCTTGATTCCGAAATAACTTCCATCAACTAGCAGTATTCTAACATGAACCATTAGGAATAATTGGTTAGATACATTGAGTTTCTATTTCAAGGATTTGAAAAAAAAAAATATTTGCTGATCATTTGGAATTTAATTGATATTGATTAAGCTATAACCGCATATACATACATTAATGCATATATTATGCATCAGTATACATCAAAATTTTTCTGTTTGTTTTCGGAAAGGCCACATATCATATATCCTACCATATTACACTAAAAAAGTATTTGTATGATGATCCAGCGTTGAAATAAATTGATGAGATTTGGTCCCATCATTTTTAGACAATCTTATTTCTTTGGACATAAAGAGATAAAGAAGCCATTGCGATTGCCGGAAAGACTAGGCCCACTAAAGGAACCAAAATAGAGGGAAAGTTAAAATCTATCATAGAACGGGTACCTCGATTTCATATTTGTACCTATTCGAATTATAAAGATATCTTATGATACGTCTACCTATTATAAATAATATGAATATAATCTTAATATTCTTAATATTAAAGTACTTTATAATAAAAATAAATAAGTACAAGGAATGTAGAACTAAATGAAGTTTACCTATTCCTCTTTCTACACGAATATGTATGACAGTCCACTTTCATCAATTTTCTTCTTCTTTTCCCATCCTTAATTTTATTTATATCTTTTCTTTCAAAACAAACAAAGGTTTTTTGAAAGAAAAGAATTTTTTATGAATTCGCGACTTTAACCAATCTTATCCAACAAACAAAACAGGGATTCCTAGTGAAAAACAGGGGTTCTTGGTAAATAGAAATAACTTATATTCTATATTCTTATTATTCTTTATTATTATTCTATATTCATTCTTATATTCTTCTTAGTTTGATTATTTGATTATATATTTGAATTTGATTTGTTTTTATATTTTATTTTTCTTTCTATATTTTTTTATATATTTTTCGTTGTTCTATAATATGAATATGTCATAAAGTAGGGATAAATTTTTGTTTATTTACCCGATTTCTCAGAAGGAGAAAGAAACTCTTTTTTATCTTGTCGATAGAGAGATGCTTATTCCTAATCAGGAAGGGGGGGGGGTCGAATAAAAAAAAACGATTCGGGTAAAAAAGTAATTATCCAAAACTTCTGACTCTTACTACACTTATAACTGATGTCCCAAAAGAAAACACCATCTTCCTAGTTTTTTTTTGATTACAATAAACTAAATGCTTATTCGCTACAAATCAAAATAACTGAACCTAGTGCTATACTTCCATTTTAAAATGAAAAATTTCAACCCCTTTTTCATTTTAAATTAAAATATCTTTTTTTGAATCTTGATTCAAGGGAAGGAAACCCTGTAGTTGAAATAACTCACTGAGAACACCTTTTAAAAGATTACGTGGTACGATTGGGTCGAATAAGCCCTTATCGAATAAAAACTCAGCCACTTGTGAACCGTCAGGTACTGGCTTTTTCAATGTTTGTTCAATTACTCTTTTGCCCGCAAACGCAATATAGGCATTAGGTTCAGCAATAATGATATCTCCCAACATACCAAAACTTGCTGTAACTCCGCCAGTTGTAGGAGATGTAAGGATTGATACATAGAATAACTTTTTATTTGATTGATAATCATATGAAGCAGAAGATATTTTAGCCATTTGCATCAAGCTCAAACTCCCTTCTTGCATGCGTGCTCCTCCAGAAGCACACACAATAATGACAGGTAGAGATCGATTAATAGCATACTCGATCAAACGGGTTATTTTCTCACCTACTACGGATCCCATACTACCTCCCATAAACTGAAAATCCATAACTCCAATTGCTATGGGAATACTATTTAGTTGACCTATGCCCGTTTGAACAGCTTCAGTTAAACCCGTTTTTTTTTGATAAAAAAAGATGCGATCTGTATAAGGTTCCTCTTCTGAATTAAATTCAATGGGATCCATAGAGATCAGATCCTCATCCATAGGCTCCCAAGTGTCAGGATCAATAAGAAGGTTGATTCTATCTGAACTACTCATTTTCAAATGATATCCGCAGTATTCACAAATATTCATTTTTGACCAAAAAAATTTTTTATAATTTAATCCATAACAATTCTCGCATTGAACCCATAACTCTCTGTATTTTGTATTTATATCGAAATCATTAGA